CTTTTCCTGTCTCTATGATTTTCGAAGAATGAGCCTGTGGTAATGCTTTTATCTCTATTCTATGGCGCAAGAGACCGTCCAGTCTATAAACAAGTACTAATGAGAAAATGAAAACTATAGTAAAGGAAACATAGGATCTCTATCCTAAAATCTAAAAATAGGACATATTAGGGCTATACGGATTCGAACCGTAGACCTTCTCGGTAAAACAGATCAAACGGATTATTATCGAAATGATTCGAACTGTTTCAAAGACTCAACATGCATTTTTTTGCATTGGGCTCTTTCATCAACTGATGTAAAGATCAGTTAGTCCACCATAGTTTTTCTTTACAGAAAGGTAATGAGATGGCTCCCTGTGCTCTGATTGATTATTTGTATTATGATCTATCTAGGAGCAATACCAAAGTGTTTCAAAGGAGGATTACCTTGACTTAGGTCTGCCTCCGGCCTAAATTAAATCAACCTAAGTGAAATGGAGTCTCTATCGTTCCGCTGCAAGAGTTGACTATGAGACTTCATACACCTTAAAGTTCATAGAACGAAAAGAAGTTTTTTGGAGGCCCTTATCCTCATTACGCCTAGCATTTAGTGGGCTGGATATTTACCTTATCAACTAGCAAATCAATAAGGGTTCTATTTGATTAGGCACCTGAATTGGCACCTGAATCAGACTGAACCGACTGTTTGTCAGGCTACTGTTCTCCTATTCTCTCGAATCCATGAAGTAAGACATTGATTTTGCAATAAGATCAATTATGTTCATTGCATAATAAGCTCCCTTGAAAAGCATTGGCGCACGTGTAAGCGAGTTGCTCTACCGAACTGAGCTATAGCCCTTGTCAGAGATATCTTAACATATAGATAATTTCTTGTCAAGATTAATATTCTCTAATGCCGGAGGATATCCCTTTGATATGCTTACTATATAACATAGTAATAACGGAGCAGTATTGCTTATAAAAAGGATTCGATCTATAATCGATCGAAGTAATGGGTCTTCCTTTGTGGTGATAAATTGCCTACTTAACTCAGTGGTTAGAGTATTGCTTTCATACGGCGGGAGTCATTGGTTCAAATCCAATAGTAGGTAGGTAGGTAGAAAAATTACTAGATAGCATTGGACTTACTTCGCTTCGCTATCTAATAACTTTTTCTACTCCTCTTCCCTTTTTCTTTGTATCAACTAAACCTTTGGATTGTCTTCAATTGGATGGGGGAATCCAATTGATAGCCTCGACTCGTATCCTAGCTCGTCTGAGAGCTAGCTTCGCTTCAACCAATTCTTTCGTACCCTCAGCTCTACTCAAGTTAGCTTCGGCTATTTCAAGTGCCTGTTGAGCTTCTTCCGGATCAATGTCACTACCCAGTTCCGCATCATTTCCTAAAATGATGATCTCATTATTAACTATTCTCGCAAAACCGCTCCACAGAACCGCCGTTAACCATTGGTCGCTGAGGAGGCGTATTCTCAAAGGACCCATATCTACAGCTGTGTTAATGGGGGCGTGGTTTGGTAATACGCCAATTTGGCCACTATTAGTAGATAAAATGATTTCTTTCACTTCACAATCCCAAATAATTCGCTTAGGAGTTAGTACATAAAGGTTAAATTTCATTTCTTCAATTTGTTCTCCTCTTCTAAGTTTATAGCTTTCGTGCTAGCTTCATCGATGTTACCCACCAAATAAAAAGCCTGTTCGGGTAGGCCGTCTAATTCTCCGGAAAGGATTAGTTGAAATCCCCTAATTGTTTCTGCAAGACCAACATACTTTCCTGCAGACCCGGTAAAAACTTCTGCCACAAAGAACGGTTGTGATAAGAAACGTTCCATTTTTCGTGCTCTTGCCACAGTTAAACGATCCTCCTCCGATAATTCATCCAACCCAAGAATTGCGATAATGTCCTGAAGTTCTTTGTAACGTTGTAAAGTTTGCTTAACTCTTTGCGCAGTTTCATAATGTTCGTTGCCAACGATCCGAGGCTGTAACATAGTTGAGGTTGAATCTAAAGGATCTACTGCTGGATAAATACCCTTGGAAGCTAATCCTCTGGAAAGTACGGTAGTAGCATCCAAATGTGCAAATGTTGTGGCAGGAGCAGGGTCGGTCAAATCGTCCGCAGGTACATAAACCGCTTGGATCGAAGTTATAGATCCCTTTTTGGTAGAAGTAATTCTTTCTTGCAAAGAACCCATTTCTGTACTAAGAGTAGGTTGATAACCCACTGCGGAGGGCATTCTCCCTAATAAAGCAGATACCTCCGATCCTGCTTGAACAAAACGAAAGATATTATCGATGAATAGAAGCACGTCTTGCTTATTAACATCTCGGAAATATTCTGCCATAGTTAGGGCAGTTAAACCAACTCTCATACGAGCTCCCGGCGGTTCATTCATTTGGCCATAGACTAGAGCTACCTTTGATTCCTCAATATTTTTTTCATTAATTACTCCGGATTCCTTCATTTCCATATAAAGATCATTTCCTTCACGAGTCCGTTCCCCTACTCCGCCAAATACGGATACGCCTCCATGAGCTTTAGCAATGTTGTTGATTAATTCCATGATGAGTACTGTTTTCCCTACTCCAGCCCCCCCAAATAGTCCGATTTTTCCCCCACGTCGATAAGGAGCTAAAAGATCGACCACCTTAATACCTGTTTCAAAGATGGATAATTTCGTATCTAACTCGATAAAGGCAGGCGCAGATCTATGAATAGGGAATGTTGCACTAGTATCTACAGGACCCAAATTGTCAATAGGTTCCCCAAGAACGTTGAAAATTCGTCCGAGAGTAGCTCTACCGACTGGAACACTGAGAGGAGCTCCCGTGTCAATCACTTCCATTCCTCTCATCAACCCGTCTGTAGCACTCATAGCTACAGCTCTAACTCGATTATTTCCTAATAATTGTTGTACCTCACAAGTCACATTAATTTGCTTACCGGCAGTGTCTCCACTCTTGACTACCAAAGCGTTATAAATATAAGGTAACTTGCCTGGGGGAAAAGTGATATCCAGCACGGGTCCAATAATTTGATCGATACGCCCTGTGCTTTTTTCTTCAATTGTGGAAACACCGGGACGAGAAGTAGTAGGATTGGTTCTCATAATTATCACATAATTTTCAAAAAAAAAGGAATTTTTCGAAATTTTTCTTTTTTTCTTGTTGAATAATGCCAAATCAAATCCAAAAAAAGAGCCAAAAATCCAAAAGTCAAAAGGAAATGAATTAGTTAATTCAATAAGAGAGAAAAGGGGACCAGGACTTGATTTCGTTGCCCAAGCGAATCCCATTCAATCGTTTACTCATGGAATGAGTCCGTTGGAAAGTTCAATCAATCTTTTTTTCATATACATTTCGCCTTTTGTGGAGGATCTGTCCCTACTCTACTTTCCCTATCTAGGACTTCGATATACAAAATATATACTACTGTGAAGCATAGATTGCTGTCAACAGAGAATTTTCTTAGTATTTAGGTATTTACATTCAAAATAAGAAAGGGGCCTATTAAGAACTTGTAAAATAAGGATTAGGGATTGATTTGTGTTGCGCTATATCTATCAAAGAGTATACAATAATGATGGATTTGGTGAATCCAATCCATGGTTTAATAACGAACCATGTTAACTTACCATAACAACAACTCAATTCCTATCGAATTCCTATAGTAGAATTCCTATAGGATAGAACATACACAGGGTGTACGCATTATATATGAATGAAACATATTCATTAACTTAAGAATGCCCTCCATTTTCTTTAATGAGTTGATATTAATTGAATATCCTTTTTGTTTTAAAAGATTTTTGCAAAGGTTTCATTTACGCCTAATCCATATCGAGTAGACCCTGTCGTTGTGAGAATTCTTAATTCATGAGTTGTAGGGAGGGACTTATGTCACCACAAACAGAAACTAAAGCAAGTGTTGGATTTAAAGCTGGTGTTAAGGATTATAAATTGACTTACTACACCCCGGAGTATGAAACCAAGGATACTGATATCTTGGCAGCATTCCGAGTAACTCCTCAGCCGGGGGTTCCGCCCGAAGAAGCAGGGGCTGCAGTAGCTGCCGAATCTTCTACTGGTACATGGACAACTGTTTGGACTGATGGACTTACCAGTCTTGATCGTTACAAAGGACGATGCTATCACATCGAGCCCGTTGTTGGGGAGGAAAATCAATATATCGCTTATGTAGCTTATCCATTAGACCTATTTGAAGAGGGTTCTGTTACTAACATGTTTACTTCCATTGTGGGTAACGTATTTGGTTTCAAAGCCCTACGCGCTCTACGTCTGGAGGATCTGCGAATTCCCCCTACTTATTCAAAAACTTTCCTAGGTCCGCCTCATGGTATCCAAGTTGAAAGGGATAAGTTGAACAAGTACGGCCGTCCTTTTTTGGGATGTACTATTAAACCAAAATTGGGATTATCCGCAAAAAATTATGGTAGAGCGTGTTATGAGTGTCTACGCGGTGGACTTGATTTTACCAAAGATGATGAAAACGTAAACTCACAACCATTTATGCGCTGGAGGGACCGTTTTGTCTTTTGTGCCGAAGCTATTTATAAAGCACAGGCCGAAACCGGTGAAATCAAGGGGCATTACTTGAATGCGACTGCAGGTACATGCGAAGAAATGATTAAGAGAGCTGTATTTGCGAGGGAATTAGGGGCTCCTATTGTAATGCATGACTACTTAACTGGGGGATTCACCGCAAATACTAGTTTGGCTCATTATTGCCGCGACAATGGCCTACTTCTTCACATTCACCGGGCAATGCATGCAGTTATTGATAGACAGAAAAATCATGGTATGCATTTTCGTGTATTAGCTAAAGCATTGCGTATGTCTGGGGGAGATCATATCCACGCCGGTACAGTAGTAGGTAAGTTAGAAGGGGAACGCGAAATGACTTTAGGTTTTGTTGATTTATTGCGCGATGATTTTATTGAAAAAGATCGTGCTCGCGGTATCTTTTTCACTCAGGACTGGGTATCCATGCCAGGTGTTATACCGGTGGCTTCAGGGGGTATTCATGTTTGGCATATGCCAGCTCTGACCGAAATCTTTGGAGATGATTCTGTATTACAATTTGGTGGAGGAACTTTAGGACATCCTTGGGGAAATGCACCTGGTGCAGCAGCTAATCGGGTGGCTTTAGAAGCTTGTGTACAAGCTCGTAACGAAGGACGCGATCTTGCTCGTGAAGGTAATGAAATTATCCGAGCAGCTTGCAAATGGAGTCCTGAACTAGCCGCAGCTTGTGAAGTATGGAAGGCGATCAAATTCGAGTTCGAGCCGGTAGATAAACTAGATAAGTAGATAAAACTAGATATAAAGAAGGTCTAAATAAAAAAGAAGCGAAATAGAAAGAGAAAAAATCAGTTACGAAATGCAGTAATTCTTCTTTATTCTTCTAATTGATTGCAATTAAACTCGGCTCAATCTTTTTTTTAAGATTGAGCCGAATAAAAATAGATCTTGATACGATCATGAGACTTGACAAAATAGAGATTCCTCTATTCTATATATTTAGAATATATAAAAGTATAATACAATAAATAAATACAAATATAGTATTATCATATGATAATGGAATCAAATACGCAGTATTTACAGAAAAGCTATTTATTTATTGTATTGGGAAAGAATCAATGAAAAAAGATTAGGAATCGCAATGCTACTATACGCGTCCGGAGGAGTATTCGGAATAATATTCTTCTATAATCCATTCTTGCGTCTTGCGCGGGGTCTTACTAATAGGACTTCGCTGCACGGGACGGGTCTTCATCGAAAAGCTAACTCCACCCGGCATTTTCATACCCTTTAGGTGGTATATCGCCTTAAAAAGTCTAAGGGGGTAGTATGAGATCTGTAGTAAGTAAGAGAATTTGCCCTTTGATTTTGATTGAGTATGCTATTTTTCCGCCTTTACCGCGCATTATTGTATGAGCTTCTAGAGGATAGAGGACCGCGTATGCAGGAAGGAAATTACAGCTTAATAAAAAAGTCTAAAAAAGCTTCAACTTTATGGCACTATCAATCAACTAAAAAGCCCCATGTATGAATCCTTACAACCGGTGGGATAGGATAAGAGCGAGTTTCGGTATACTGGGGCTGGGGGATATCCTTATTTCAAAACCTGACGCGCATCTTGCATTTGTAGGGGTTCGAGAGTGGTTGAAGAAGTTTTGCATGTGGAAGTAGGTAGACGAAACTTATTTAGGATTCGAAATGGGCGCATTCGACTGAAAGTCGTACTGAGACCTTTTAAAAAGGGTATTCTGAAAGAGGTATTTCATTTTCACAATCGCTTTCTTTTGAATCCAATTTCAAGTTCGATTAGAAGGATAGAAAGGCCGTGAGGACGGGAAAAGAAAAACCAAATCTTTTGAATTTTTAATTAGTTCTCTTTTTTTGCAATTTTCTTATTATCCATTTTATCCATTCCATTCATTTTTTTTATAGAATACTAAAGTATTCTATAAAAAATCTTTATTTTGCAAACTAAAAAATACAATAGTCAATATTCCTTATAATAGATATACTTAATTATATTATAAGAATCTTAAGATATTTTTCGAATAGATAGAAATAGTAAATTTGAATTGAGACACCTATTCTATGACGGATTTTAACTTACCTTCTATTTTCGTGCCTTTAGTAGGCTTAGTATTTCCGGCAATTGCAATGGCTTCTTTATTTCTTTATGTGCAGAAAAATAAGATTGTCTAGAACCGACGGGGGCGAATTTTCTCAATGTATTTCCACGCAGGATCATAATACAGATATTTTTTAGTTTAAGTAATATAATATGGTAGGGTATGTGGTTCTTTCTACACACAAACGAAAAACGGCTATGGATGCGGATATAGGCTACGAGCATAAATGCATGCATATGCGGAGCCGGGTATAGCGAGTTTTATTTTAAGTGGATCAACGAATATTTTTTGAATAGAAAGTCAATGTATCTAACCAATTATTTCACAGGAGTACTCGTTGCTGAAGGCGATTTCAGAATCAAAAAACGTAAAGTCAAAATCATTTAGCTTATTCTCTCAATTTCAATCGACCGCTGCTGGATTTAGTATATCTAATATGAATTGGCGATCAGAACACATATGGATAGAACTTCTAAAAGGTTCTCGAAAAAGAGGTAATTTTTTCTGGGCCTGTATTCTTTTTCTAGGTTCACTAGGATTCTTATCGGTTGGGGCTTCCAGTTATCTTGGTAAGAATATGATATCTGTACTTCCATCTCAACAAATTCTTTTTTTTCCACAGGGGGTCGTGATGTCTTTCTACGGAATCGCGGGCCTATTCATTAGCTCCTACTTGTGGTGCACTATTTTGTGGAATGTAGGCAGTGGTTATGACCGATTCGATAGAAAAGAGGGAATAGTGTGCATTTTTCGTTGGGGATTCCCTGGAATAAAACGTCGCGTCTTCCTTCGATTCCTTATGTGGGATATCCAATCAATTAGAATTCAGGTTAAAGAGGGTCTTTATCCTCGTCGTATCCTTTATATGGAAATCCGGGGCCAGGGGGTCATTCCCTTGACTCGTACTGATGAGAAGTTTTTTACTCCACGAGAAATAGAACAAAAAGCTGCCGAATTGGCCTATTTCTTGCGTGTACCAATTGAAGTATTTTGAGTACCGATTGCATTTTTTTGAAATGAATTGAATGAGGACGAATTGGAAGAAGATTTTCTCAACACGGGGAGGAGGTCCCTTCGAAATTGGATTCGTTATTGTAAGGGGATTTTCGAGTATTTATCTAAAGGAAGGAACAAACGAGGATAAGAGAAAATTGCTTATAATTTGTTTTGTCCAAGTGAGATATATGGCATAATATTCTTCCATTTTCATCCAAAAGCGCTTTTTTTTATTCTATTTCTCTATTCCACTCCATCTAGATCTAAGAAAGAACCCAATGCAATGAAATTCCACTAGTATACAAAAAAGAGAAATAGATACAAGGTCTCAAACCTTGTTATAGAATTTTTGCTTCAAAGAAAAATAAATATCATATAGAGTCAGCGAATGAAATAGAGTCAGCGAATGAAGCGGATTCATTAACAACTCAATTTACAGATCAAAAATGAAAAAAAAGAAAGCATTGCCTTCTTTCCTATATCTTGTATTTATCGTACTTTTACCCTGGGGGGTCTCTTTCTCTTTTAACAAATGTCTGGAACTTTGGATTAAGAATTGGTGGAATACCAGGCAATCCGAAACTCTCTTAACTGATATTCAAGAGAAAAAGGTTCTAGAAAGATTCATAGAATTAGAAGAACTTTTTCTCTTGGACGAAATGATAAAAGAGAAACCGAAGACACATGTACAAAAACCTCCTATAGGAATACACAAGGAAATAATACAATGGGCCAAAATAGATAATGAGGATCATCTCCATATCATTTTGAATTTCTCGACAAATATAATCTGTTTGGCTATTCTAAGTGGTTCTTTTTTTCTGGGTAAAGAGGAACTTGTCATTTTGAATTCTTGGGTTCAGGAATTCTTCTATAACTTAAATGACTCAATAAAAGCTTTTAGTATTCTTTTAGTTACTGATTTTTTTGTTGGATTTCACTCCACCCGCGGTTGGGAACTACTAATTCGTTGGGTCTACAATGATCTTGGATGGGCTCCTAACGAGCTAATTTTCACTATTTTTGTTTGTAGTTTTCCAGTGATTCTAGATACATGTTTGAAATTTTGGGTCTTTTTTTATTTAAACCGTCTATCTCCTTCGCTTGTAGTCATTTATCATTCAATTAGTGAAGCATAAACTCATTTGATCTCCTGATATTAATCAAATTAGCATCTTTCTTCTTTTAGAAAGAAAGCCCTTTTCCTTTTTAGCAAAATTCTTTCTATTTCTACCTGCTCAAGGTATTCATCATTCCAGTACAATTGTTGCAGTAGAATGACAACAGACTCGTGTATAGGGAACTAGATTAGCTTAGCTACCTATCTAATTTATTGTAGAAATTCCGGGATCTGCGATTGGACATGGAAAATAGAAATACTTTTTCTTGGGTAAAGGAACAGATGATTCGATCGATTTCTGTATCGATCATGATATACGTAATAACTCGGACATCTATTTCAAATGCATATCCCATTTTTGCGCAGCAGGGTTATGAAAACCCACGAGAAGCAACCGGACGAATTGTATGTGCCAATTGCCATTTAGCTAATAAGCCCGTGGATATTGAAGTTCCCCAAGCTGTGCTTCCCGATACTGTATTTGAAGCAGTTCTTCGAATTCCTTATGATATGCAACTGAAACAAGTTCTTGCTAATGGGAAAAAGGGAGGGTTAAATGTGGGTGCTGTTCTTATTTTGCCCGAGGGATTCGAATTAGCGCCGCCCGACCGTATTTCTCCTGAGTTGAAAGAAAGGATAGGAAATCTATCTTTTCAGAGTTATCGTCCCGATAAAAAAAATATTCTTGTGATAGGCCCTGTTCCCGGTCAGAAATATAGTGAAATCGTCTTTCCCATTCTTTCCCCCGATCCTGCTACGAAGAAAGACGTTCATTTCTTAAAATATCCCATATATGTAGGGGGAAACCGAGGAAGGGGACAGATCTATCCTGATGGTAGTAAGAGTAACAATACGGTCTATAATGCTACGTCAACAGGTATAGTAAGAAAAATACTACGTAAAGAAAAGGGGGGATATGAAATATCCATAGTCGATACATCGGATGGACGCCAAGTGATTGATATTTTACCTCCCGGGCCAGAACTTCTTGTTTCAGAAGGGGAATCGATCAAGCTTGATCAACCATTAACAAGCAATCCTAATGTGGGAGGGTTTGGTCAGGGGGATGCAGAAATAGTGCTTCAGGATCCATTACGCATCCAAGGCCTTTTATTCTTCTTCGCATCTGTTATTTTGGCACAAGTTTTTTTGGTTCTCAAAAAGAAACAGTTTGAAAAGGTTCAATTGTACGAAATGAATTTCTAGGTCCC